AAGAGCGCGCGACGCGTTGTATGAACCAGCATGCGGACCGTGTGAATCATCAATACAATATTTGATTCACACGGTTTTCTACCATATGTAGTTCAATTTCATTGTTTTTACTTAATTCTTAAGTTAAGAGAAGAAAAAAAGAAGACTTTTTTTCATTGTCCAAAAATGTTTTTAAAAACAAACATAGGTTTTTTTATTTCAGTCATCCAATTATCTATAAAAAAAATTAGATTAATTCGGCAACAAAACCACTCATACCTGGTAATGAAGGGAAGCCATCGAAAAGCTACTGAGCATCGTGAACATTTTTGGCATTGGAATAGCTATTCCGCCCATTTCGTCAAGATAAACAAGGCGGATTCTATCATAAGTCGTTCCCGCCAAGAAAAAAAGTGCAGCACCAATAAATCCATGAGAGATTATTTGTAAAAGGGCTCCATTAAGTCCCGTATCGGTTAGAGAACTAATTCCTATAATTATGAAACCCATATGAGAGACAGAGGAATAGGCTATTCTTTTTTTTAAATTCCGTTGGCCAAGAGATGTTGAAGCTGCATAGATTATTTGTATTGTACCTATTATCATCAACCAAGGAGAAAATATAGAATGGGCATGAGGTAATAATTCCATATTGATTCGAATTAATCCATACGCCCCCATTTTTAATAAGATTCCGGCTAGAAGCATACAAGTACTGTAATGTGCTTCTCCATGGGTATCTGGTAACCATGTGTGTAGGGGGATAATGGGCGATTTGACAGCAAAAGCAATAAAAAATCCAATATAGAAGATTATTTCTAAAACCACAGGATATGACTGATTAACTGATGTTTCAAAATTTAATGTTGGTTCATTAGAACCATATAAAGCAACACCCAAAACTCCCATTAAGAGAAAAACAGAGCCCCCCGCCGTGTACAAAATAAATTTTGTAGCTGAGTACAGAATACATATACATATGGTATACCACCGAATTACCCTATTTCCTTTATGGGGAAGAAAGAAAATTAAAGAACCCGCAAATATCGGAAAAACGACAATTATTGTTAACCAAGGAAAATAATTCGTAGTAAAGACAAGATACACTTGGACCAAAAAAACCCGTGCTCAAAATATTTTTATTTTCGAGCACAGGTTTGTCGGTGAAAAAATTAAATGGATTCAAGTAGAGTTTTCTCGAACGTATCAATAAGCTAGACCCATACTGCGAGTTGTTTCATGCCATAAATAAACTCGGACACTCAAGAAATCTGTTGGACAGGCGGATTCACATCTCTTACAACCAACACAGTCCTCTGTTCGTGGAGCAGAAGCAATTTGTTTAGCCTTACAACCGTCCCAAGGTATCATTTCTAATACATCGGTGGGGCAGGCTCGGACACATTGAGTACATCCTATACACGTATCATAAATCTTTACTGAATGTGACATTGGGTCTATACGTTTTTGAATGTTATAAATTTTCGATCTAGTAAACTTAGAAACGAATCATATATTTAGATACCAGATGAATCAATGAGTTATCATAATTTTCTAATCAACCCCTTTCCGGATTGGTTTATGAGATATGAGAGAGGCCAAAATACTTTGATTTCTTATGTTTTACAAACAAGATCATACCTTACGTAGTAAACATGCTAATTAAAATCGATTTCTCAATATTAGAATCTAGATGATTAATATTAATTATTCAACAAATTTGATTGGTTGACACGAGTTGATTTTAATTGACGATTATCAAAAAAATCAGAAAATGTTACAAAATTGATATTAACCGCATTCAATATAAGTTCGAGACACATAAGGGCTCTAACCATATTTCGACTTGTGATCAATCCATAGATACCGATAGAAAATAAATAGGCACTCAAAACAAGTACATGCTCGAGAATCATTAAACAACTCCTTATCAATCTCGACTCCTTTCAATATGAACAACAATTCAACTAATTTAATTGACTAGTATATAACAAGTATGGAACAAAAAAATATATTGGTACTAAAATGAATGTGATAAGACAGAACAAAATTTTATTTGAATTCCAAGTTTTAATAGAAATTTTTTATTGACGAGCTACAGCAATTGCACCTATTAAAGCAACTAAAAGGATTACGGAAATAAGTTCAAATGGGAGAAAAAAATCTGTTGATAAATGAATTCCAATTTGTTGACTATTACTTAGAAAATCTTGCTCTATAATCTGGTTTGATCTTGTAGTCCAAATAATCCCGTACCATGACGTATCTGAAATAGTAGCAATTAGTGAAATAAAAAGACTTATACAAACCATCGAAGTAATTCCATCTCCCACGGTCCAAAGATGAAAATCCTTGTAATATTCTGAGCCATTCATGAACATAACAGCAAAAATGATTAAAACATTTATAGCTCCTAAGAAAATAAGTAGCTGTGTAGCAGCTAAAAAATAGGAGTTAGATAGAATATAGACAATCTAAATTAAGCTAGGAGTCTAATTAAGCAACCACTAGTTTGAATTGC